TTAATATGATAATTTTTAAATTGAATAATTTAATTTTAGGATAAAATTATATATGAATATTAAATATTTTGGGTATATTTAATATTTATAATATAAATAATATGTTTAAAATTAATTAAAAAAAGATTCATTTATTATAAAATAGTATGATTTTTTACTATAATTATCTATATTATATTATGAATATTACCTTCTTGGTACTGCTTTTCTTTCTTTCCACTAGTTTGTTTATAAAAAATATTTATGTGTATGTGGGGTATATAAATAAGAATGTTCCTATCTCTGGATTTTCCGTTATTTAATAAATAAATTTCTAAATTTTAGAATATAAAACTATAATAAAAATCTATAATTTGGGTATAGATTGAAATTTTAGGAGTTGAATTATTTAAAAAATTAGAAAAGTTTATGGATGGTTACTTGAATACATACACTAATAGGAGATACTAAGAGGATATTAAGGGATAATAATAGGATACTAAGAGGATACTATATGAAATTATTTATATACTAGTTATTAAACAATATCTGTAAGATAGGATAATAGAATTAAAATTACTGAAAGTTTATAAAAATAAAACCATTATTTTATAATGGGTTGAGTTCAAGTATTTGGAGCGATTAACCAAAGCGCCAGAAAGGTTTGATTTAATTAAAATGTCATTACTATGATGTAAGATATTTAATAGATATGTCATATATATATATATGTATTTATATAATGTAAATATTTACTATATGTAGGGGGAAGGGGGATAGATACAAATAGGAGACAACTGCTGAATATTGAATTATTTAATATATTTGATTATAGTATGATAAATTAATTTTATTTTTTAATTAAATGTGAATTTTTATGTAATTTTATTTTCTAAATGATTAAATTTTGTTTGCAATTTTTATTTTTATATATTCAAGGGATTGAGATTTAGAAAATAATAATTTGATTTATAAAAAGTTGTGCCAGCATATGCGGTTATACCTCTAAATTCTAATTAATTCCTTTGATTGTTCATTAATTATTAAATTTTTAGGATTGAAATTATTTTATTAGGTGAAATTTTAATATGAAAGTTCTTTAGGTATATATTATGTTAAAATAAATTTTATAAACTAGGATTAGATACCCTATTATTTTTATTATAATTATATATTCTTATTAATATTAGCTATTTCTTTAAATTAATATAGTTTGGCGGTGATTAATCTTTTCAGAGGAACCTGTCTTTTTTAATCGATAATCCACGATTGGTTTTACTTTAATTTATGCTTGTATATCTCTGTCATTGAATGTTTATATATAATACTTTCTTTTATTAAATTTATTTAATAAATGTCAAGTCAAGGTGCAGTATATTTAAGTTTAAGATGGGTTACATTTAAATTATTAATAGGATTGAAACTTTTAATTTTTTTGTAAAATAGGATTTGAATGTAAATTTTATTTAATATTAAATTTGATTATTGCTCTATATCATGTACATATCGCCCGTCACTCTCATCTTTAAAATGAGATAAGTCGTAACAAAGTAATCTTATTGGAAATTGAGATTGGAATAACACAAATTAGATCTTAGAGGTAATTTTTGTTTACAACATTAATAAGGTTGTGCAATTCAACTTAATTTGAATAGTTTAATTTTTATTTATCTTTTATTTACTTTTTATAGAAGTAACTTAAATATTTAGTATTTTTTATTGAAATATTTATAATTATTATAGTTTAATGTACTGTAGAGGAATAAATTAAATTTATTAAAATTATTTTATATTAAAGTACCTTTTGTATCAGGGTTTATTAAAATTGGTTTAATAATATTAAATTTCTCGAAATTAAAAGAGTTAAATTAAAATGTTAGTTTATGTAATATAATGATTAATAATTTTAATTTAGGGGTTATATACTATTCAATTTTAAATATCTAGTTTTTTAATAAATGAATTTAATTCAGGTTTATATTGATTGAAATTTTATTTTATTAATTACAATGATATAATCTAAGAATAGAGGGGATTAGCTCTCTATTTAAGAATATAATTTAAAATATTAATGAGTTTAGTAAGATTAAAAATTTCTATCTATTAATTTCATTATAGTTTTTCTCATATTATTATTTATTTACATTTTATTTATTATTTTATTAAAATTATTTATTTAACTATTAATTAAATGTAATAATGATAAAATTAGTAGTTTAACAATTTAAAATATAGTAATTCGGCAATATTAATATTCGCCTGTTTAACAAAAACATGTCCTGTAGATTCAATTATAGGTTTAACCTGCTCAATGATAATTTAAATAGCTGCAGTATCTTAACTGTACAAAGGTAGCATAATAATTTGTCTTTTAATTAGAGGCTGGTATGAATGGTTGGACGAAATATTAACTTTCTTTATTTTAGATTTATTGAATTTAATTTTTAGGTAAAAAAGCTTAAATTTTCTTGTAAGACGAGAAGACCCTATAGAATTTTATTTTATTTTATTTACTTAATTTTATTTATTATTATTTATTTAAGTTAAGATTTGATTGGGGTGATTATGAAATTAAAATAACTTTCATTAAAATTATTCATTTATTAATGTATTTAATGATCCAATATTATTGATTAAAAGATTAAATTACCTTAGGGATAACAGCGTAATTCTTTTGGAGAGTTCAAATTGATAATAGAGTTTGCGACCTCGATGTTGGATTAAAATTAATTATGGATGCAGATGTTTATATATTAGGTCTGTTCGACCTTTAAAATTTTACATGATCTGAGTTCAGACCGGCGTGAGCCAGGTTGGTTTCTATCTACAGAAGTATATAATAATATAGTACGAAAGGACCTATTATTGTTAATATTTATTTTATTTATGATTTATATTATTATCTTGGCAGAGGTTAATGCAGTAAATTTAGAATTTATTTATGTAATTATTATTACAGATAATAATATATTTAATTTATTATGTTATTATATTAATTTTTATTTTAATTTCAGTAGGTTTCATTACTTTATTAGAACGTAAGGTTTTAAGTTATATTCAAATCCGTAAGGGTCCTAATAGGGTTGGTTATTTAGGATTATTACAACCTTTTTCTGATGGGTTAAAACTATTTTTTAGGGAACAAACTTATCCTTATATTTCAAATTTTTTAATTTATTATTCTTCTCCTATATTTATACTAATATTATCTTTTATCTTATGGGTTTTATATCCTTATTATATAAATATTTTTAATTTTAATTTTGGGTTTCTATTTTTTTTATGTTGTACAGGGTTGGGTGTATATGGTTTAATATTATCAGGTTGATCCTCTAATTCTAAATATTCCTTATTAGGATATTTACGTTCAGTTGCTCAAACTATCTCTTATGAAATTAGAATAGCAATAATTATAATTTGTTATATAATTTTTACTTTTAATTTTAGTTTTATAAATTTTTTATTTTATCAAAGGGTTTGATTTATATTTTTATCTTTACCCTTATTTTTTTGTTGACTTTCTACTTGTTTAGCTGAAACTAATCGTTCACCCTTTGATTTTGCTGAAGGTGAAAGTGAATTAGTAAGTGGATTTAATACTGAATATAGAGGTGCTGGGTTTTCTTTTATTTTTCTTTCTGAATATATGAATATTATTTTTATAAGATTATTAACAGTAATCATCTTTTTTGGTTGTAATTTATATTCTTTTCTGTTCTTTATAAAAATTCTTTTTTTAGTATTTTGATTTATTTGAGTTCGAGGTACTTTACCTCGATTCCGTTATGATAAATTAATGGGGGTTACTTGAAAGAGGTTTTTACCTATTTCTTTAAATTACTTTCTTTTCTTTTCTTTATTTTTAATTTTAATAATAGGATATAATTCCATTAATTTAAGTTAAGTTATTAGTGGAATTTAACCAATGTATTATATTTTCAAAATATATGCTTATCTAAAGCTTAATAACTTAATTAATTTTGTCTCAAAGTTTTAAAATTATAGGGTTAATTAAAAAATAAATAAAATATAAAATTGTTAGAATTTGTCCTGTAAAAATAAAAGGTTCTTCTGCTGGTCGAGCTCCAATTCATGTTAATAAAATAATGGTTGTAATAAATAATCAGAATATCATTTTGTTTAATAGATAGAAGGAGATACTTTGAAATTTATTTTTATTTGTTATAGGTAAAATAATCAATATAGCAATGGATAATATTATTATTATTACTCCTCCCAATTTATTTGGGATAGATCGTAGAATTGCATATGCAAATAGAAAATATCATTCAGGTTGAATATGAACTGGAGTAACTAGAGGGTTAGCTGGAATAAAATTTTCTGGATCCCCTAGTGCACGAGGTTCAATTAATGTAATTATTGAGAATATATAAATAATTAAAATTATTCTTATAATATCTTTAATCGAGAAAAATGGATGGAAAGGAATTTTATCATTATTTGATTTAATCCCTATAGGATTATTTCTACCTGTTTGATGTAAAAACAATAAGTGAATTATTACAAGGGCTGAAATAATAAATGGTAGAAGAAAATGTAATGTAAAGAATCGAGTTAAAGTAGCATTATCTACTGAAAATCCTCCTCATAATCATTTAACTAATCTATTACCTAAATAAGGTAATGCAGATAATAAATTTGTAATTACTGTAGCTCCTCATAAAGATATTTGACCTCAAGGTAAAACATAACCTAGAAATGCTGTTCCTATTACTGAAAATAAGATTAATACTCCTACATTTCATGTTATAAATAATTTAAATGATCTATAATAAATTCCTCGTCCAATATGTAGATATAAACAAATAAAAAATAATGATGCTCCATTAGCATGTATATTACGTAATAATCATCCATTATTTACATCTCGACAAATATGAATAATTCTATTAAATGCTAATTCAATATTAGCAGTATAATGTATAGCTAGAAAAATTCCAGTAAAAATTTGAATTATTAAACATATACCTAATAAGGAACCTATATTCCATCAAAGTGAAATATTGGAGGGAGAAGGTAAATCAATAAGTGAATTATTAATAATTTTGATTAATGGGGATACTTTACGTATTGATTTATTCATTACTTAAAAGTTCGTAATGGACCTTCATAAATATTAACAACTTTTGAAACAATAATTATAGTAATTAATAAATATGTTACTATTAGGATAGTAATAAATATTGTTTTTGAATTAAATAATAAATTTAATAATAAATTTAAATAATTATTAGGTAGCAGGAAATTTATTTCTATATTATATCTTATTATCGGGGATAGTATTAATGATAATATAATTATAATTATCATTTTTAATGAAAATTTTATCTTTTCATTAGAGGCTACTCTGGCTATATACATAAAAAGTACTAGTATCCCTCTTAATATAATAATAAATATAATGTAAGAAAATCAAAATGATCTTAATAATATTCCTATTAATATTGAAATTATAATTGTTTGAAAGATTAAAATGAATATTATAATTAGGGGGTGATTAATCCATATAAATATAATTGATGTTATTATTATAATATTTAAAATTAATAATATTACAGTAGATAGTTTAATAAAATATTAATTTTGGATATTAAAGATGAGTTTACTCTTTACTGATGTTTTAAAGGAATCCCTATCTATGATTTACAAAATCATTATTTTTATTAAACTATTAAAACATATTAATACATATATTAATATTATATTTTTGAGAGGGTTAATTGTTTTTTGTTCTTTACATAAGCATATTTTAATCGTTTTATTTAGTTTAGAATATTTAGTTATTACTATTTTTTTATTATTTTTTATTTTTTTATTGTTGTTTGGATTTGAATTATATTATATATTAATTTTTTTAGTATTTTCTGTATGTGAAGGTGCTTTAGGATTAAGAATTTTAGTAAATATAATTCGTAGACATGGTAATGATTCATTAATTATTTTATCTATAACATGATAAAGTTTATTTTTATCTTAATTTTTTTGACTCCTATTATTTCTAGTTGATGGATAATTATAATATTATATTTATTTATTGTGTTTATATTCATATTAATTTATATTACTAATTATTATGTCTGATTAAGTTATGGGTATGGGGTAGATATATTATCCTTTTGAATAATTCTTTTAACTTTATGAATTATTTCTTTAATATTTATAGCTAGTTATAAAGTTATTTATAAATCTGGGATAAAAGATTTTATCTTAACTTTAATTTTTTTAAGATTATTTTTATATTTATCTTTTTCTACTTCTAATTTATTTATATTCTATATTTGATTTGAGTGTAGAATAATTCCTACTTTATTTTTAATTTTTGGTTGAGGGTATCAGCCAGAACGTTTATTAGCTGGTGTTTATTTAATTTTTTATACTTTATTTGCTTCCTTGCCTATATTATTAGGTATTCTTTATTTATATTACATAAATGGTAGAACTTTTATATTTTTAATCAATTTAGGTATAAATATATATTTATATTTACCTTTAATCTTGGCATTTTTAGTAAAAATACCAATATTTATATTCCATTTTTGATTACCAAAGGCTCATGTTGAAGCCCCTGTTTCTGGTTCAATAATTTTAGCTGGTATTTTATTAAAATTAGGAGGTTATGGATTATTTCGAGTATTTACTTTTATATATAATTATATATTAATAAATTATATATGAATTATATTAAGATTATTTGGTTCCTTTATTGTTGGGATTTTATGTTTATGTCAAGTTGATATTAAATCTTTAATCGCTTACTCTTCAGTTTCTCATATAGGATTAGTTATTAGTGGTATTATAACTTGTAATTATATAGGTTTATGGGGTTCATTAATTATAATATTAGGACATGGATTATGTTCTTCTGGTATATTTGTTTTAGGAAATTTAATTTATGAACGTAGAGGTAGACGTAGAATTATAATTAATAAAGGGTTATTAACTATTATACCTACTTTATCTATAATATGATTTTTATTGAGAATTAATAATATGTCTAGCCCTCCCAGTTTAAATTTATTAAGTGAAATTGTTTTAATTAATAGATTACTAAGATGAAGAAGTTTAACTTTTTTATTATTAGGTTTAACTTCTTTTTTAAGATGTTGTTATAGAATTTATTTATACTCAATTACACAGCATGGAAGAGGATATAGAGGTCTTAACTTTAACTATTATGGGAATATTCGTGAATATATATTAATTTTATATCATTGATTCCCCCTTAATATTTTAGTTTTAAGGGGAGAGATTTTTTCTTTATGAATATAATAATTTTCATTTATCCCTTTTTTTTCTTACAGGGATAAATTACTTTCATATTAAATTTAGATAGTTTAAATTAGAATAGTAATTTGTGGTGTTACTGGTGAATATTCTCTAAATTAATAAGAGCTTGAAAATTTATATATTTTGATTTTTTTTAATAATAATTCTTAGATTAATATTTTATTTTATAGGTTTATTATTTCTTTATTATAATTATATTTATATTTTGGATTGGGATTTTATGAATTTAAATTCTTGTTCTTTGGTAATAACTTTATTATTGGATTGAATTTCATTACTTTTTATTGGTAGTGTTATAATAATCTCTTCTATAGTTATTTTGTATAGAAGTTCTTATATAAATAGTGATTATAATTTTATTCGATTTTTGCTTTTAGTAATTTTATTTATTTTATCTATATGTTTAATAATTTTAAGTCCTAATATAATTAGAATTTTATTGGGTTGGGATGGATTAGGTTTAGTTTCTTATTGTTTAGTTATTTACTTTAATAACTTAAATTCTTATAATTCAGGTATATTAACTATTTTAATTAATCGGGTTGGTGATGTTGCTATTTTATTAGGTATTGGTATTATTTTTAATTCAGGTAGTTGATATTTTATTTTCTATTTTTTTTATTTTAGAGATTGGAGTGTTTATTTAATAATTCTTTCTGTTTTGGCTGCTTTTACTAGGAGTGCTCAGATTCCTTTTTCTTCTTGATTACCAGCAGCCATAGCTGCTCCTACACCTGTTTCTGCTTTAGTTCATTCCTCTACTCTGGTTACTGCTGGTGTTTATTTAATAATTCGGTTTAGTGAAATTTTAATAATATATAATTTGGATTTTTTTCTTATTCTTTCTGTTCTTACAATATTTATATCTGGATTAGGAGCTAATTATGAATATGATATAAGGAAAATTATTGCTTTATCTACTTTAAGTCAATTAGGTTTAATAATAAGAATTTATTTTATAGGGTATCCTATTATAGCTTATTTTCATCTTTTAACTCATGCTTTTTTTAAGGCACTTTTATTTTTATGTGCTGGGTTATATATTCATAATGTTAATGATACCCAGGACATTCGTTTTATAGGAAATTTTATTAATAATTTTCCTTTTACTAGATCTTGTTTTGGTGTAGCTAATTTATCTTTATGTGGTTTACCTTTCTTATCTGGATTTTATAGTAGGGATTTAATTTTAGAATTATTAACTATAGATTGACATAATTTATTAATTTATTTATTATTTTATTTGTCGGTTGGTTTAACTGTATGTTACAGATTACGTTTATCTTATTATTGTTTATTTGGTTCTTTAAATATTTTAAGTTATAATAATTTTCATGAAGATTATAATATGACTTTATCTATAATTACATTAATAATTTTGGGTGTTGTTAGGGGTAGATTGTTATTATGATTAATTTTTCCTTATCCTAGAGTTATTATTATACCCTTAATTTGTAAGATTTTAGCTTTAATTTTTATTATTTTAGGGGGATTATTTGGTTATGAATTGTCTTATATATTATATGATTTAAAATTTAATATAAAGAGTTTTATTTATAATTTCTTTTGTATAATATGATTTATGCCTAACTTCAGAACTTATATAGTTTACACAAAAATTCTGAAATTATCTTTAATTTATGTGAAATTGTTTGATTATAGTTGAGGTGAATATTTAATTTCCAATATTCTTAGTTTATATTCTATTAATTTATCTAAATTAAATTTTTATATTGATAATAAAAATTTAAGGGTATATTTTATATTATTTGTATTTATAACTTTTACTTTAATTTTAATTTAAACTTGGATAACTTAAATATAAAGTTTAACATTGAAGATGTTAATATGGGTAATTAACCCTCTAAGTATCTTATAAAAATAATTTATTTTTTCATTGAAAATGAAATGTTTTAAGTTAAACTATATAAGTAAGAGAAAAACGGACTTTAACCGCTTTAAAAGATAGTTAGCAGCTTCTTTTATAACAATATTCTCTTTTAGTTGGATATAAATCATTTTTCTTATTAACAATAAGAAGCCTCTACGTTTGGCTTCAACTAATAAATAAGGAGTCTAAACTCTAATTTTAGGTCGAAACTAAATGTATTTTACTTCATTATTTTGAGATTAACTAAAAGTTTCTTTTAATTGCAAATTAAATATTTTAAATAAACTAATATCCCAAATCTATTTTCATTCAAGTATATTATTACTTCATTCATGATAAAGTCCTATAATTAAAATTAAAATAAATATGAATACTGTCATTATTCATATAATTATATTACTGGTTTTTATTGTTAATATTATTGGTAAAATGATAGCTACTTCAATGTCAAAGATTAAGAATAGAACTGCAATTAAGAAGAATTGAGTTGAAAATGGTATTCGTGCTTTAGATTTAGAATCAAACCCACATTCATAGGGTGATATTTTTTCACGATCAATAATAGAATTTTTTGAGATTAAGGATAGGGTTAATATTAATGTTATTGTAATTATTAATACTATTAATATTGATAATAATATTTTATATATTACTTTTTCTTTATTAAGATCTTTTGATTGGAAATCAAATATAATTATTATAATAAAAAAGTAACTACCTCATCAATAGATTGAAATATAGAGGAAAATTCATACTACATCTACAAAGTGTCAGTATCATGCTGCTGCTTCAAATCCAAAGTGATGATTACTTGAGAAGTGAAATTTTGAATGTCGTATTAAACATACTGTTAAAAATAATGTTCCAATGATTACGTGAATTCCATGTAATCCTGTGGTTATATAAAATGTTGATCCATAAGTAGAATCTCTAATACAAAAGTTAGCTTCTATATATTCATAGGCTTGGAGAATTCTAAATAAAACTCCAAGTATTACAGTTATTATTAATGATCATATGGTTTGTGAATATCTTTTATTTATTAATCTATGATGTGCTCAAGTTACTGTTAAACCTGAACATAGTAAAATTATTGTATTTAATAATGGAATTTCTATAGGATTAAAGGTTTTAATTCCTATAGGGGGTCATTTTATTCCTATTTCGATATTTGGGGCTAAGCTTGTATGGAAAAATCTTCAGAAGAATGAAATGAAGAATAAAATTTCTGAAATAATAAATAAGATTATACCTAATTTTATTCCATTAATAACTTTAATAGTATGCTTTCCTTGAAATGTTGCTTCTCGAATAATATCTCGTCATCATTGATATATAGTTAATATATTAATTAATATCCCTAATGTAAATAATATATAATTATTTTTATGTACTCATATAACTATACCTGTGGTTATAGTTAAAGCTCCAATTGACCCTATTAAAGGTCATGGTCTTTGATCTACTAAATGGAAGGGGTGATTATTAATTTTCATTAAATAATTTCTCTAGAGTATAAAGTTCTTAATACTGAAAATACATAAGCTTGAATAATGGCTACTGCTGATTCAAATAGTATTAATCCTATCTGAATTAGGAAGATTAATATAAATAATTTCGAATTAATTGATGCATTTCCTAATAAACTTATTATTAAGTGTCCTGCAATTATATTAGCTGTTAATCGTACTGCTAATGAGCCAGGTCGTATAATATTTCTAATTGTTTCAATTAATACTATGAAAGGTATTAATATTGTGGGAGTTCCTACGGGAATTAGATGGGATAACATAAAATTTGTTTTATTAATTCAGCCAAATAACATAAGTGATAATCATATTGGTAAGGCCAAGGTTAATGAGAATGTTAAATGACTAGATCTTGTGAAAATATATGGGAGTAATCCTAGGGAGTTATTAATTAAAATTAATATAAAGAGAGAAATTATTATTAAAGTTAATCCTTTTGATTTTATTCCTATTAAAGTTTTAAATTCATTATCTAACTTAGTAATAATTAAATTTCATATTATATTAATTCGATTTTTTATATTTCAGAAGTTAATGGGTAATATTAAAAAACATATTATTATTCTTATTCAATTTAAAGATAACTTTATTGATGTAGCTGGATCAAATGTTGAAAATAAATTAGTTATCACTTTCAGATTAATATATTTTTTAATTTTATTATTACCTTTATATCTATTTTCTTTCTAAAATTAAAGTATATAATAGTATTTATAATTATAAATGATAAAATAAAAATTAAATAAAGTGTTTCTCACAATATGGGTGATATTTGTGGTATAAAAAAATAATTTATTTAATTTATCAGATTAATATTCATTTAAATTAATTTTTTAAATTATATATTTTAATTTATCCCTTTTTTTCTTACAGGGATAAATTATCCCCGTTAAATTTAGATATTCTATTAGGATAGTAATTTGTGGTGTTACTGGTGAATATTCTCTAAATTTTTAATATAAAAAGTATTATATAATTTTTTTAACTTGACAAGTTAATGTTTTAATTTAAACTAACTTTTATCCATTAAGAGTATTTATTACTATAATTTGGTTTAAGAGACCAATACTTAAAATTTCAGCCACTTAATGAATATCTAGTAATTCATTTGATGAAGGTTTTCAAAGTAACACTTTCAATTACGATTGGTATAAATCTATGATTTGCTCCACAAATTTCTGAGCATTGGCCAAATATAATTCCTGGTCGGTTGATTCTGAAATTACCTTGATTTAATCGGCCAGGAGTAGCATCAATTTTAATACCTAACACTGGTATAGCTCAGGAATGTAGTACATCTGCTGCTGTTACTAAAATCCGTGTTTTAATATTAATTGGTAGAATTACTCGGTTGTCTACGTCAATAAGTCGGAATTCATCTCTTTTTATATCATTATATGGTTTTATGTAAGAATCAAATTCTGTATTATTAAAATCTGTATATTCATATCTTCAATATCATTGATGTCCTACCGATTTAAGGGTTAATATTGGGTTACTAATTTCATCAATTAAGTATAATAGATGTAGAGAGGGTAATGCAATAAAAATTAAAGTTACTGCTGGTAATAGGGTTCAAATTAATTCAATTGTTTGTCCTTCTAATATAAGTCGGTTGATAAATTTATTATTTATTAATGTTGATATAATATAAATTACTATTACTGTAATTATAGTTAAGATTATTATAGTGTGATCATGAAAAAAAATTAATTGTTCTATTAAAGGTGATATTGCATCTTGTAAATTTAAATTTAATCATGTTGCAATTTCTAAAAAAAGTTACCTTTATTTATGAATCTTAAATTCATTGCACTATTCTGCCATATTAGAATAAATAAAGTAAAGGTATTTCTGAATAGGAATGTTCTGAGGGAGGTGTTCTTTGTATCCATTCAATTCTGGAAGGTATACTGATAATAAATAATAAATAATTCTTTTTAATTAATCTTTCTCATAGAATTATAATAAATATAATAATTCTAATTATTGATATGGTAGATCCAATTGAAGATAAAATATTTCATGTTGAATAATTATCAGGGTAATCTGAGTATCGTCGAGGTATACCTCTTAATCCTAAGAAATGTTGAGGGAAAAATGTTAAATTTACTCCTAAAAATATTATAAAAAATTGAATTTTTAATATCTTATCATTTATTGTTAAACCTGTAAATAATGGATATCAATAAATAAAACTTCCTATAATGGCAAATACAGCTCCTATAGATAATACATAATGAAAATGTGCTACTACATAATAAGTATCATGTAAAATAACATCTATAGAGGAGTTAGCTAAAATAACTCCTGTTAATCCTCCAATTGTGAATAAGAAGACAAATCCTATGGCCCATAATATACTTGGTGTGTAAATTATTTTTATGCCATGTAATGTTGCTAGTCATCTAAAAATTTTAATTCCTGTAGGTACAGCAATAATTATTGTGGCTGAAGTAAAGTATGCTCGTGTATCAACATCTATTCCTACAGTAAATATATGATGTGCTCATACAATAAATCCTAGGAGTCCAATTGCTAATATTGCATAAATTATTCCTAGAGCTCCAAATGCTTCAATTTTACCTCTTTCTTGTCTGATAATATGGGAAATTAATCCAAATCCAGGTAAAATTAAAATATATACTTCTGGGTGTCCGAAGAATCAAAATAAATGTTGATATAAAATGGGGTCACCCCCTCCTGTAGGATCAAAGAATGAAGTATTAAAATTGCGGTCTGTTAATAATATTGTGATTGCTCCGGCTAAAACTGGTAAGGATAATAATAATAATAATGCTGTAATTCCTACTGATCAAACGAACAGAGGGATTCGTTCAAATTTTATTCTTATAGGTCGTATATTAATGATTGTGGAAATAAAGTTAATTGCTCCTAAGATTGATGAAATTCCAGCTAAATGTAATGAAAAAATTGCTAAGTCTACTGAAGCACCTCTATGAAACAAGTTATTTGATAAAGGTGGATATACTGTTCATCCTGTTCCTGTTCCTATTTCAATAAATCTACTTCTTAAAAGTAAAATTAATGCTGGTGGTAATAATCAAAATCTTATATTATTTATGCGTGGGAAAGCTATATCTGGTGCTCCAATTATTAAAGGAACAAGTCAATTACCAAATCCCCCAATTATAATAGGTATTACTATGAAAAAAATTATTACGAATGCGTGAGCAGTTACAATAGAATTATAAATTTGGTCATTCTCAATAAATGATCCGGGGTTTCCAAGTTCAACTCGGATAATTCATCTTATTGTTGATCCAATTATTCCAGATCATAAACCAAATATAAAATATAAAGTTCCAATGTCTTTATGATTAGTTGATAATATTCACTTATTCAATGATAAGATGGCTGAATTTTAGGCTATAAATTGTAAATTTATAAATGGTTATAAACCTCTTATTAATTATTCTATAGTCAATATAATGATATCAGATTGCAAATCTGAAGTAGTAATTTACTAGAATTTAAGTCTATAAATAATTATATTTTTAACTTTGAAGGTTAATAGTTTATTTAACTTAAGACTTTAAAATATAATTGAATAGATAGGTAATATACAATTAATAATTAAAATAATATAATTCCCTTTTAATATTCTTCTTTTAAATATATATTTGTTTACACTTGTATAAGTTAATAATAAAGCTCTAATTAAACGCATATAATAAAATAATGTTAATATTGATGTTAATAACATAATCATTATTAAAAATATTATATTAAATTCAATTAAAGATTGAATTACAATTCATTTTGGTAAAAATCCTAAGAATGGGGGTAATCCCCCTAAACTTAATATTAGTGATGATAATATCAATCTTTCAATAATTGAATTAGAATTTATATAAATTTGATTGAAATAGTAAAAATTATTATAATAAAATAGGTAGGTTAATATTATTACAATCATTGAATATATAATAAAATATTTTAATCATTGAATTTGATGTTTAATCATTAATAGAATTCATCTTAAATGATTAATAGAAGAGTAGGCTATAATTTTTAATAGGGAAGTATAATTTAATCCTCCAATACCTCCAATAATTGAGGATAAAATAATGGATACAAATAAAAAATTATTAGGATTTAATAATCCTAATAGATAGATAGGTACAATTTTTTGTCATGTTATTAATATTATAGCTTCATCTCATATTAAATTTTTTATTATATTAGGGAATCAAAAATGGAAGGGGGCAGCTCCTATTTTAATTAGTAAACTAATTATAATAAGAGTTTTTAATGTTTCATTAATTGGATATAAATATAATTTTGGTAATAAAATAAAAAATAATATAATTATACTTCCAATACTTTGTGTTAAAAAATAAATTATAATAGCTTTTGAACTTTTTTTATCTTTAAGTTTAGAAATTAATGGGATAAATGTTATTATATTAATTTCTATACCTATTCAAATTCCAATTCATATGGTTGAATTTATAGATAAAATGGTACTTAGTATTATTAATATAATAAAAATAATTTTATTAACATTTAATTTAATTAAAAAGAAGAAGATTTCTTCTATAAATAGGGTATGAACCTATTAGCTTAATTAGCTTATCTTTTTTATGTATAAGTGTATGATGCACAAAGAATTTTGAATTCTTTAGATTTAGTTTAATTCTAAAATATATAATAAGAGTTTATAACATAATCTACCCTATCAAGATAGCCCTTTAATCAGGCATCTTATT